TCTTGTATCGAGTTTCTTCATAGCGTTATCTATTAGAAATGCATTGTCCACCATTTTACTCCGTACCACTGAATTATTTAGTCGCACACTTGAAAGATAGCCTAAAAAGTCGAGAGAATGCTTGGATAATTGGTTTATATAGATCCTTTCCGGTTGAGACCCCGCAAAAAAATGACATTGACATAAATTAACAAGATAAAATTTCCATTTATTCATCAGAAATGGCATATCTTTTGAAGCCAGAATGAATTTTCCTTGATATCTAACATAATGTGTGCAAGGATCCTTCAACAACCAAAGGATAACCTGAAAATAATTAGGAAAGACTTCTGCAAGATGTTCTATTTTTCCATAGAAATGGATTCGCTCAAGAAGGACCCGAGAGGATGTTGACCGTAAATGAGAATCTTGTTTACGTAGAAAAAGAAAGATAGATTCGTATTCCGATACATAAGAATTATATAGGAACAAGAAAAATCTTGGATTACTTTGTGAAAAAATAGAAATGGATTTCTTTGGAGTAAGAAGACTATTCCAATTCCAATACTCATGGAGAACAAATCGTAATAAATGCAAAGAAGAAACATCTTTCACCCAGCATCGAACGATTTGAACCAGGATTTCCAGATGGATCGGATAGGGTATTAGTACATCTAATACATAATTTAAATGTGAAAATTTGTCCTCTAAAAAAGGAAATATTGAATGAATTGATCGTAAATTATGAGATTTTACCATTTCTGACCTTTCTAAAGAAGATGCGAATTGTAGGGAAAATGGAATTTCCACAATGACTGAGAAACCCTCTGATATCATTTGATAATATAAATTCTTGTTGCATTTAAAAAATAGATTTTGGTTAGAAAAATTAGTGGAAATAATCAAATGATTTTGTTGATCCATTCGAGTAATTAAACGTTTTACAATTAGTAAACTAGATTTATTTTCATAACTGACATTTTGCAACAAAATAGATCTATTTAAACCATAATCATGGGAAAGCACATAACTATACTCCCGAAAGATAAGTGGGTATAGGAAGTCATGCTGCCTAGATGGATCTAGTTCTAAATATCTTTGGAATTTTTCCATTTGAAATTCAATTTGAACCGAAGGTAAAAGGTAGGGTTTTTGAGATTATCAAATGATACATAGTGCGATACAGTCAAAGCAATAGTATTTATAGTAAGAAAAGACTAAATACCATGGCAAGAGATAAACTCATCAACGGACTCTCTATCCTCTCCTTTTCCATCTAATTAGTTTAGGTTGATTAAAGGCTAAGAAGATGACTAAAAATCCTTTATTTTGTCAAGCCAATCGCTCTTTTGATTTTGGAACCAATCTCTTTATCAATATACTGCTTCTTATACACCTTCATCTCCACCCACTAATGGTGAATAGCTAATAGTTAGGACTCATAAAAAAAAGGATAATCCACTCAGGGAAAAAACCTTTCCCACATCAGGCACTAATGTATTTTTAACGTCTAATTAGAGTGGGAAATCGTTTCAATTAAGATCCAATTAAGAACACAAGCTCGTTGCTTTTTTTTCCCTATACCTATAATTGGAGCCATAGTGCTCTATCCATTTATTCACTTGACCAACCTTTGAATGCATTTTGTTCTGCGCCAAGAATTCAAGAAAAAGTTTTGACCAAGCCGATAAGAAAAAAATTCATGGACTTCTTCATTGATACGACATGCTCTTTTTTCCATTCATTCCTTTTTGGATCAGTCGCGCTCTTCCCAACTCTACAGATAGTGTGGACGAATCCATTTTTTCATATAAATGTGTAAAAGCTGCTAGTCGCACTTAAAAGCCGAGTACTCTACCGTTGAGTTAGCAACCCCCCCTCCTCAAAAAACATAAAAATAATCAGGATGTGTAGATACAATCGGAATCCCAATAAAAATACAAAAATAAATTGAATTGCATGGCACAATCCAAATATTAAACTAGCAAGAAAATGAAATATAAAAATTTCGAATTGATTCTGAACATAAAAATGAACGGCTCAGATGCAAATACACGAAATTCTTAAATAACAATATGTATAAAATATAAATTGATAGGTCATTTCTTGTCACGTATGTTACCTATTGAATAAAGTACAAAAACCTATACCTATAGAAGGTAGAAAGATCCATTTACCCACACACAATGAATTATATTTGTTTGATACCCTGCTGTCAATATGAGTGTGAATGTTGAAAAAGAATACACTTGAACAGAATACAATGAAGAAAGCAAAAAAAAAATTATAAATTCTTAATAATTAATAAAATAAAGAAAATTTTTGAAATCAAATTTAAATAATAATAAAATATAGATAAGATTAGAGAATTAAGATATATAATTAACAAACACAAGCCTAAGACTTGTGTTTGTTGGACTTGTGTTAAATGAAACAAGGGTAAACCAAGTTATATATAAATCATCCAACCCCCTTTTTTTGTATTGCATTGATTGAAGTTGCTTTGATTAAGGCAGAATTGCGTAAAAATCCCGATTTCTTTGAAATGTCCTGAACAGTTTCTGTAGGTTGAGCACCCTTTTCAAGGAAATATAGAATGTCAGGAAAATTTAAATAGGTCTTATTTTTTAGTGGATCATAAAAACCAACCTTTCGAAGAGGTTTTCCTTCTCTTCGCGATCGAACATCAATTGCAACGATTCGATAAAAAGTTCGTTGCTTTCGACCACACCGTCTCAAGCGAAGTTTGAGCATATTCCTCCTTTAGTTTTCATTCATTTTAATATGTAATTAATTCCTTTATGGAATCATGAATAGTTGTTGGTTAAGATGATACTATCTATATCCAATCCATTTTTTTGAGTAATCCATATTTTTGACTTCTATAATCTATAATATATATGAATTCTTTTTTGTTTACATATGTAATTATATTAGTAATTAGATGAAAAGAGATAAGAGGATTGAAATAGAGCTTTTCCATTTCCGATTGATCGCTATCTACTTCTACGAGTAAGTATATGGGGATAGGGGGTTCTAAATCAAAGAATAAGGCAAAGAAAAAGCATACTATTTTACTGGATGCTAGATTCTCTTTCTTGTATAGGTACAAAACAAAGCAAAAGAAGTCCAGATTAAGCCATTCTTCCTATTTTTTACCCTACCTTAGTAAATTAATCGACTTAATCCTCTTGCTTAATCACCTTGATTGAGTTCAATTAGTACTCTTAGTATTATAATTCAATTCAGAAATCCAAAAAGAGTTTATAAGGGGACTGCATCATTATCATTTAATGGATCGGGAATCGGGGGCACTTTAAGATTTCGATTTAGAGTGCATGATTGAAAACACAAATAGATGTGGGCGTAAGCTTTTTTTTATAAAAAACGAACAGAAATATTAATTATCAAGGAGATGGGCATGGGATGAAAAGCGCATCCGGCTTTTTTATGACTTCAAAAAGACTTTTATCTATGTTCTCATCTTTCTCGGCTCAAAAATAGATTCAATTGCATCAATATCTATTTGATTTGAACTCAATCCAATTTATGCAAAATATGATTCAAAGAAGAATCACTTTAAATAATTCAAAAATGAAGAAGAATCGCATCTATTAGAATTTTAAAGATAAAATGGATTAGAATCTTAAATTAAACAGAAAGTTGTTCAAAAAGACAATCCTTTTTTATTCTCATATACTGAAAATAAAGATTCTATATACCGAGAATACCTATTCTCATAGAAATAATGGGTATGCTCTGGGACGGAAGGATTCGAACCTCCGAATAGCGGGACCAAAACCCGTTGCCTTACCACTTGGCCACGCCCCATATTCTATTTCTATTCGTTACTAAATAAACACTAATATTAGTATTGGTTGTTCGTCAATTCCAGTCAAAAGATCTCTGAACTAGATTGTTCATAAGATTTTGATACATGTAGATGTAGATATAGAATTAAACTTAATTTCTTGATCATAATATATAATTCAATTAAGATATTGGATGAAAGTACGATTTCTTCTATTCTTTCTTTTTTTTATTTGCGAATTGAATGAAGGTTTTTTTATTGGTCTACCCTACTTTAAAATTTAAAATGTTTAATATCTTATTCATTTTAAAATGAATAAGATATTCAAAACTCAATAAAAAAAAGATACAATTATCTTTCTATTTTTAAGACAAAAAATTTGTTATGCTTAATATCTTTAGTTTGATCTGGATCTGTTTTAATTCTAGCCTTCATTCAAGCAGTTTTCTCTTCGCTAAATTGCCTGAGGCCTACGCTTTTTTGAAGCCAATCGTAGATGTTATGCCAGTCATCCCTGTGCTCTTTCTTCTCTTAGCCTTTGTTTGGCAAGCTGCTGTCAGTTTTCGATAAGATCTTAAATACTGTTCTAACCTTCCAAAATTCATGATTTAGTCACGAAAAAAAAATTCTAACAATTGATAAGATCAGATAAGTCGTAACAGTATGAATCCTCAAGTCAACGATCGAGATTCCTGTATAGCCGCGATAAATCTGTATCCACAGATTTCCGCATTCTGCACTTTTTTCCATTGAAAGACCTTATTCCATTAGTCTATATATTATTAGAATACTTTATCATATATACTAGAATAGAATATTCTACTTAGAGTCCCCCATAATATCTAATTGTTGGTATGAAATAAATTGATAATGAAGGACTCGACCCAATTTTACAAATGCATTTCTGAAATGGAATCTTTTTTCTATTTCTATAAAGCACTTGATTTCTTGGTGTCAAAATAGAATATGTGTTCTAAAAATAGAGAATCTATTCTCTTTTTCCCAAACAAACAAAAAAAAAAAGAATCTTGGAGATTGTGTAATGCTTACTCTCAAACTTTTTGTTTACACGGTAGTCATATTCTTTGTTTCACTCTTCATCTTCGGATTCCTATCTAATGATCCCGGACGAAATCCCGGACGCGAAGAATAAAAAAATGGCTTTTTTGCTTTATTTTGAAATGTTCTTAGGATTTTATCTATTTCACACCCTTAACTCTGAAAATGAAAAGAAAAATTATAATACTTAATAATATATATATGAAAAAATAAAAAACAAAAACCAAGAGGGTTTGACAAATTCTAAAGAGAATTAAAATATCAAGACCAAGTTATCAACGTAACAGAAACGGAAAGAGAGGGATTCGAACCCTCGGTACGAAGAACTCGTACAACGAATTAGCAATCCGACGCTTTAGTCCACTCAGCCATCTTTCCGAATTACAATTAATTGAATTAATTTCCGTATCGAATTAATAAAGAATTAATCAAACTAATTACTAAACGAAAATTCAATAATTAATATTAACTATAAAAAATAGTTATATTATAGATATAAAATATAAAAATATGTAAGAAAGTTTTATCAAATATCTAACTTTTATCTAAATGGAATTGCCGATAAAAGTTAGATAAAGTAAGTGCTCAAAAAAGAGATCTACAACCCAATATTCCAATCAATACAGACTCAATATACAATCTATCTATCTAGATATATTATATAGACCCTATTTTTTGTATATAGACTAGACAAAAAAATACAATATATACTAATAAAAAAAAAAAGAACAATAAATAGCTTTAAATAGCTTTTCGTATGAAATCCCTCCTCTGATTTCGACGGCCTGGCCCCGGTCGGTACCTAGTCGGGCCTTTTTTGTTATTGAAAGAAGAAATAAAAATCAGAAAGAGGACTATTTCCAAGATATAGAATCATAGTCTCGTTTCTTATTTTCTTTTTTTTTTACTTTTTACTGGACACAAAAAAAGCTAAAAGGACTGTGGTTTCTTGAACAATACATTCTTATGTTATAAATTCATTTGTTTTGGCCAGCAGCATCAGTCAACAAAAACCCCTCTCGAAAAAGAAAGTACTTTTTTAGTTTTTTGAGTTATTTAAATGAGTCTTCTTTTCCTAAGCTCATTATGTGTACTGACAAAAAAATATATCAATACTCTCATTTTCATGATTCGTTTTTAATCCTATATTGATTACGACCACTTACTTTGCTCGACAAAAGACCCTTTCTATAAGATAATGGCATCATAGCGGGTATAGTTTAGTGGTAAAAGTGTGATTCGTTCTAGTAATCCCCTTAATAGTTAAGGGGTCCCTTGGTTGGATTCATATTCCGATCAAAAACTTTATTTCTTAAAAGGATTTAATCCTTCCCCTTTCAATACTTTCAATAAAAGATTCGAAGAAGAATATACATTCTCGTGATTTGTATCCAAGAATCAACTATAACTTCATAAACATAAATTGGATTATGAAATTACGAAACATAATTTTTTAATTGGATGAATATATTCAATTGAATGAGTATGAGTAAAGGATCCATGGATAAACATAGAAAAGTTTCTTTCTAATCGTAACTAAATCTTCGATTTTTTTTTGTCGAGAAAAGATTGAAGCGAAATAGCTATTAAAAGGCGACTTTGGTTTACTAAAGACATCCATTTTTGTTGAGTATTATTAGCCCGGCGGAAACAAAAGACTTTTCCTAAGGATTCTTTCAAAGAGAAATAGAGAACGAAGTAACTAGAAAAATTGTTCAAATTCCCCTCTTCTAGAGGGATCATCTAGAAAGCACATTCTTTTGAATGCAGTAAGAGAGAAAGCTGACATAGATATTATGGGTCCAAGTTAAAGAAGTTCAATTTCCTTTGTATTTTCTCTTAAATTGTTATTAATAACAAGTTGATTCTTTTTTTTTTTTCACGTCTTATATACGAGAATTTCTCGATAGCCCATAAAGGAGCCGAATGAAACAAAAGTTTCATGTTTGGTTTTGAATTAGAGACGTTAAGATGAATCAACGCCGACTATAACCCCTAGCCTTCCAAGCTAACGATGCGGGTTCGATTCCCGCTACCCGCTCTCTATATTATTATAGACTCTATAAACGGAGTCGATATAGGATCCATTTGGATCGAATAGAATAAAAACAGATAGAATAAAGCAAAAAAAGAAGAATTTACTTATTATTTGTAATAAAATTCCATTAAAATTCAATATAAAAAAACTAAGATCCTATATTTTATTACTAAAACGAATTACATTCTTATTCTTTTCTATTCTTATATTTATTCTATATTTATTTCATTTTAATTTTTAATCATAAATTTAAAATAAAATAATTTTTGAAGAATTAATCCATCATTGAATTTAATACATTGAATTAAATAGGCAATTCTAAAAATTATCTCGCATAAATTCAATTCAAAGTCAAAATGAGCAAAAAAATTGGAATGAAAGGCGTCCATTGTCTAATGGATAGGACAGAGGTCTTCTAAACCTTTGGTATAGGTTCAAATCCTATTGGACGCATGGACACAATTTATTTCCATATGTTTGTTAGATTTTTATCTATGTCAAGAAAGTTAAATGCTTCAGGTTTAAATAAGAGACACTTAGACTATAGCTATAGCTTTTTTATGGTATATAAAAATTTATATCTTTAATTCGATTAATTAATTCTATTCAAATT